TAATGGTAAGCAAGAAGATTGTTTACGAAGAAACACCAATAAAAATTCATATTCTGATACATAAGAATTATATAAGAATCGAAATAGTCTTTTATTTTCTTTTTTAAAAAGAAAAATAGATTTCATTGAAGTAATAAAACTATTCCAATTTGAATAGTAGTTGAGAAAGAATCGCAATAAATGCAAAGACGGAACGTCTTGTATACGGTATTGAAGAAGTTGCACCAAGATTTCCAAATGAATAGGATAGGGTATTTCTATATGTGAAATAGAATCCAAATGCAAAAATTTGTCTTCTAAAAAGGGAAATATTGAATGAATAGAGCGTAAATTCTGAAACTTTGGTATTTCTTTTTCTTTCGGACAAGATAATTCTCGTAGCGAGAATGGGATTTCTACAACGATCGAAAACCCCTCAGGTAGAATCTGAGAATAAAACTCAGAATAAAAACCAATTTTGTAATCCAACAATCGATCTTGGTTAGGATGATTAATCGAGTTAATCCAAAAATTCTGCTGATACATTCGAGTAATTAAACGTTTCACAAGTAGTGAACTAAATTTCTTGTTATTACAACTAATAATTTCCACAGGTTCGGAATCATTTAATCCATAATCGTGGGCAAATGCATAAATATACTCCTGAAAGAGAAGTGGGTAGACAAAGTATTGTTGACAAGATTTATGTTTTTCTGAATACCCTTCGAATTTTTCCATTTGTATTTCTACTTGAATCAGAGACAAGAAGCATTTCTCGGTTTATCAAATGATGATACATAGTGCAATATGGTCAGAACAGGGTGTTGGATTTTTTAATACAAACCCTGGAAAGAAAGGGAGTCTAATCCACAGATCTTTTTCCGCTCCTTTTCTACACAATTAGTTTATGTTTGTTCTAAATTACAAAAGAGAACAGAATCAATTTTTTATTTTTGCAGGCCAATCGCTCTTTTGACTTTGGAATGGAATCCCTTTATCAATATACTGCTTCTTTTACACATTCAATCCATAATCAAGAATAATTAGGATTTCTAAAAAAAAAAAAAAAGGTCGACTCGAAAATCCAACCTTTCCCCGCATCCGGCACTAATCTATTTTTAACGTCTAATTAGAGCGGGGAATTATTCCAATTAGGAAGTTAAGCTCGTTGCTTTTTATTTTACCAGAATTGGAGCCAGGCTCTATCCATTTATTCACTAGACCCAGAAAATCGTAATTTTTATTCGATTTTATTACGACATGCTATTTTTTCCATTCATTACCCTTGAGGATCAGTCGTGGTCTTATAGACTCTACCAAGAGTCTGGACGAATTTGTTGCTCCATCCAAATGTGTAAAAGATCATAGTCGCACTTAAAAGCCGAGTACTCTACCATTGAGTTAGCAACCCAGATAAAAAAAGATCTTAGATACGATCGAAATCAAAAAATCAATGGAATTATACCGGGCGCTTCTGTCAAAACATTGAACTAGCAAGACATCAAAAGAAAGATTTTATCGACCATGAAAAACACTCAAATGGCAAAATGAACAGGTCTAGTTAAATTCCACTAAGATTAGAGCGACTCCAATCACGATGGCAAAATGCTGCTTCTTTTAGCGATTTTTAGTTTAAAGAAATAAAAATATTGTATGAAAATACATGCACATGCAAGAGAGACAGAGACACCCTTATCATTTGAGCGAAGTGTAGGCAGAAAAATCGAATATGGAGTGAGGATTAAAGAGACCCATCTATCTACAAATTCTATTTGTTCAATAGACCTTTGTCAATGGAAATAGAATGATAAGAAAACAAATTAGATAGAAAAAGTAAATAAAATAGGGGCTTATGTTGGATTGGCACGACATAAATCCAAATAGGACTAAGAAAGAGGTAAATTGTGTCTAAATAATTAGAGAACGAGGAATACTGGTGATCTTCTCCTACTTTTTTATTTATTTAGTTCTTCAATTCACTCAAAATTCTTTCTTTTTCTTTAAATAATTCTGCCTTCCTTAAAATATCATAAACAGTTCTTGTCGGTTGAGCACCCTTTTCAAGGAAATAGAGAATAGCTGGAACATTTAAACAAGTTTGATTTTTTATCGGATCATAAAAACCCACTTTTCGAAGATCTCTTCCCTCTCTTCGAGATCGAACATCAATTGCAACGATTCGATAGACAGCTTATTGGGATAGATGTAGATAAACAACGCCCCCCCCTAGAAACGTATAGGAGGTTTTCTCCTCATACGGCTCGAGAAAATGATTCGAATTTCTGTCTATAATAATAGAAATAAGACTATTACGTGCATTAATTTCCTTACAGAAAAAACAAATTTCATTTATACTCATGACTCAAGTTGGCTAATTTTGACTGACAGACTTCAAAGGCGAAATCCTTCGAAAATTTTTGAGTCGTCTCTAAACTCTTTTCGTTGTCTCATTTCGAACGAATTGACTTTTATTCCTTATTCTGATCCAATTCTGCTGTTGAGACAATTGAAAATTGTGTTTACTTGTTCTGGAATCCTTTATCTTTGATTTGTGAAATCCTTGGGTTTAGACATTACTTCGGGAATTCCTATTCTTTTTTCTTTCAAAAGAGTAGCAACATACCCTTTTTTCTTATTTCCTTCGATAAAGCATCTCCCTCTTCTATAGAAATCAAATAAGGAGGATTTATTCTGATATACTTTTAATTGAAAGAGTTTTCCCTATCTTCCAAAATGGGGCTTTTTTCTTATTTTAACCTTTCGATTTCTATATTAAGGATAGACTGACAAAGTTGGCCTAATTTATTAGTTTTCACTAACCCTAGATCCTTTCCCTTGATAAAAAATCAATTCTATCCTCTCGAGCTCCATTGTGTACTATTTACTTAAAAATAAACAACCCAGCGCAAATTAGGTTCGGGACGAATAGAACAGACTATGTCGAGCCAAGAGCATTTTCATTACTATGGAAAATGGTGGATAGCAAAATCCACAATCGATCATGTCCTTCAAGTCGCACGTTGCTTTCTACCACATCGTTTTAAACGAAGTTTTACCATAACAAACATTCCTCTTTTCATTGCAAAGTGGTATAGAGAATTGATCCAATATGGATGGAATCATGAATAGTCATTGGTTTAGTTTTGTGTATACTAATCCAAACTTGCTATCTATGGAGCAATATGGATAAAAGAAAGTTAAGTATTTATCGGGGAAGCCCCCACAAAAATCCTATTTATTTAAACCCATATTCTATCATATGAATGAGAATGAAACATAGTTCGAAAAACATATGAATGAAACATAGTTCGAAAAAGACGACTAAACAGGTTTGTTTAAGACTTATTTATTATGAAATTTCCATTCTCAACGGATGGCTCGAGATCATCAATTTTAAAGTGTAGAAGAGAAGGATCAACTCTTCCCCAATAAATAAACTATCAACCTCCAAAAAAGTTTAATAAAATTAATTACTAATTAATTTTATTACTATATTAGAATTAGATTAGCAATATATTTTTTACGTAACAAAAAAAATTAACTATTAACTAAAAAAGTATTCCAATGAAAAGATTGAAAGTTTTTGGTAGTTATAGAATTCTCGTACTTCCATACTTCTTCGACCCGAATACAAAAAAAAAGTAAGAAAAAAATATGACTAAGTAAATAGCGTAGGCATATCCTGAATGTGCCTGATAGACACAATTTTTTCATAAAATAAAGATATTCAATTTGATTGGACTTAAGACTTTATTATGTTTTCTGAGAAAGAAAATGAATGCTTAGAAATGCATCTAATCTAAGAGTTCATAAGATATCATTATTCTCTTTAATAAACTTTTGTCTCGTGTAGAGTACTATACTATCCGAAACAATCTGGGACGGAAGGATTCGAACCTCCGAGTAACGGGACCAAAACCCGCTGCCTTACCACTTGGCCACGCCCCATTTCGGGTTTTATGCGACACTAATAAACAGTATTATGTTTATTTGTTATTCGTCAATCCCATTTCAATTACATAAAAAATGAGGGATATTCTCTTGCTAGTATTCTAGACATGCGGATAATATAGAATCAAAAAAATGCATTGATCATTACATGGAATTCTATTAAGATATTATATGAAAGTCGAATTTATTCCACTCTCATTTGAGAGTGCAAATACAAGGAGGTATTTTGTGTTCGGGAAAGTCCGAAGAAAAAAGATTTAGAATCTGCCTTTTCCTTATTTCCCTTAGAAAAATAACTCAATCAAAATCCAATTATTTACTCTACAAGAATGAAATGCTTGTTATGCCTAATATACTTAGTTTAACCTGTATCTGTTTTAATTCTGTTCTTTATCCGACTACTAGTTTTTTCTTTGCCAAATTGCCCGAAGCTTATGCTATTTTCAACCCAATCGTGGATGTTATGCCTGTCATACCTCTATTCTTTTTTCTATTAGCCTTTGTTTGGCAAGCTGCTGTAAGTTTTCGATGAAATCTTTAGTACTCTGCTCTGCCTGCTAAATTAAATTATGTATTAATTCCAAAAAATTATTATTATAAAAAAAATGGGTAAAAGCAGAGAACTTTTCTATTTTTATATTATGAACCTTCGATTCTAAAATGAAAATTCTTCTACATTGAATAGATAGCTGCAGCAATAAATTTGGATCAGCCTTTCTACCCTTCTGCACTTACGTTGAGCAGGTACCTACACAATACCTAACTCTATTTTGATATTGATAAGAGTGCTTATTATAAATGAATTCTTGCAATTTTTTTTCAAGAATTCTTTTTTGCATTTTTAGGTATCAAAATAAAAAAAAAAATCCATCCTAGTGGATCCGTGTGGTAAGGAAAAACAGGTAATCTATTCCTTAAAAAAAAATCTTGGAGATTATGTAATGCTTACTCTCAAACTTTTTGTTTATACAGTAGTGATATTCTTTGTTTCCCTCTTTATCTTTGGATTCTTATCCAATGACCCAGGACGGAATCCTGGGCGCGAGGAGTAAAAATTCCATTTTTTTTGCATTTTTTCTTACAAATTGGATTTGTTTCTTACATTTATCTATGAGAAAATCCGGGGGTCAGAATTCCTTCCAATTCGAAAGTCCCAAATGATCCGAGGGAGCGGAAAGAGAGGGATTCGAACCCTCGGTACAAAAAAATTGTACAACGGATTAGCAATCCGCCGCTTTAGTCCACTCAGCCATCTCTCCTCGTTCCAAATCCAAAGGTTTCCGTGATATGATAGAGACAAGAAATAATGATTGCAAAAAACCTTTTTTTTTCTTTCAAAAGTATATAAAAATTATATTGCCAATTCCATTTTAGTTATATTCTTTTTTCTTAATGTTAATAAAAAAAGAAGAAAATTGTTGTTTTTTCTTTCTAAAAATTGATATTGGCCGAGAGAGAATGAGATAGATTTTCTCTTTAGTGGGCATTTCCCTATAGGACTTGTTATAATAAAACAAGCAGGTTATATAAAAAAGAAAAAACGCTTTTTTTTGTTGATTATTTATCAAGAAAGCAAAAAGGGTTCTTATCAAACCCAACATAAAATTGGAAAGAACCATAAAGTAAGTAGATCTGACTCCTTGAATGCTGCCTCTATCCGCTATTCTGATATATAAATTCGATGTAGATGAAATTGTATAAGCGAATTTTTTGTATTTCCTTAGACTTAGACCGCGCAAGACAAGAATTTTTTGTTATTTACGATTTCATATTCTTGTTACTAGATGTTCTATAGGAATAAGAAGAAACCGCAACTCCTTTCCGCTACACATAAAAATAGATTTCGAAAATCCATTTTTTTTAAGAATCCTCTTTTTTTGTTCTTCCACCCATGAAATAGAGAGGAAACGAGAATAGAGGGGTTACTTTTATTTTCATTTTTCCCTTAAAAGATAGGCTTTTAAAGTAGGAGTCATGGAATAATGCTGAATTGAAATGTTGATTTCTATAGTATAAGAAAAACAAACCGAATCAAATTCATGGATTTACCACGACCTCGGTTGTGACTCCCTAGATAAAAATAAAAAATTTCTATCTTCGAGACCATTGAAAAAGGGCATTGAACGAGAAACAAATCGTCCACAGATAAGAAAACTATCATATGCCTTGGAAGTGACATGAGGTGCTCGGAAATGGTTGAAGTAATTGAATAGGAGGATCACTATGACTATAGCCCTTGGTAGAGTTCCTAAAGAAGAAAATGATCTATTTGATACTATGGATGACTGGTTACGAAGGGACCGCTTCGTTTTTGTAGGATGGTCCGGCCTATTGCTCTTTCCTTGCGCTTATTTCGCTTTAGGGGGTTGGTTTACAGGGACAACTTTTGTAACTTCTTGGTATACCCATGGATTGGCTAGTTCCTATTTGGAAGGTTGTAATTTCTTAACCGCAGCAGTTTCTACCCCTGCCAATAGTTTAGCACACTCTTTGTTGTTACTATGGGGTCCGGAAGCACAAGGAGATTTTACTCGTTGGTGTCAATTAGGCGGTCTATGGACTTTTGTAGCTCTCCACGGGGCTTTTGCACTAATAGGTTTCATGTTACGCCAATTTGAACTTGCTCGGTCTGTTCAATTGCGGCCTTATAATGCAATCTCATTCTCTGGTCCAATCGCTGTTTTTGTTTCTGTATTCCTTATTTATCCACTGGGGCAATCTGGTTGGTTCTTTGCGCCGAGTTTTGGGGTAGCAGCGATATTTCGATTCATCCTTTTCTTCCAAGGATTTCATAATTGGACGTTGAACCCATTTCATATGATGGGAGTTGCCGGAGTATTAGGTGCGGCTCTGCTATGCGCTATTCATGGAGCGACTGTAGAAAACACTTTATTTGAGGACGGTGATGGTGCAAATACCTTCCGCGCTTTTAACCCAACTCAAGCTGAAGAAACTTATTCAATGGTTACTGCTAACCGCTTTTGGTCCCAAATCTTTGGTGTTGCTTTTTCCAATAAACGTTGGTTACATTTCTTTATGCTATTTGTACCCGTCACCGGTTTATGGATGAGTGCTATTGGCGTAGTTGGCCTGGCTCTGAACTTACGTGCCTATGACTTTGTTTCCCAGGAAATCCGTGCAGCGGAAGATCCTGAATTTGAGACTTTCTACACCAAAAATATTCTTTTAAACGAGGGTATTCGTGCTTGGATGGCAGCTCAGGATCAGCCTCATGAAAATCTTATATTCCCTGAGGAGGTTCTACCACGTGGAAACGCTCTTTAATGGAACTTTCGTTTTAGCTGGTCGTGACCAAGAAACCACTGGCTTTGCTTGGTGGGCTGGGAATGCCAGACTTATCAATTTGTCCGGTAAGCTACTTGGAGCTCACGTAGCCCATGCCGGATTAATCGTATTCTGGGCCGGAGCAATGAACCTATTTGAGGTGGCTCATTTCGTACCAGAAAAGCCCATGTATGAACAAGGGTTAATTTTACTTCCACACTTAGCTACTCTAGGTTGGGGAGTAGGGCCAGGGGGAGAAGTTCTAGATACTTTTCCGTACTTTGTATCTGGAGTACTTCACCTAATTTCCTCCGCAGTCTTAGGTTTCGGTGGCATTTATCACGCGCTTCTGGGACCCGAGACTCTTGAAGAATCTTTTCCATTTTTTGGTTATGTATGGAAAGATAGAAATAAAATGACTACAATTTTGGGTATTCACCTAATTTTGTTAGGTCTAGGTGCTTTTCTTCTAGTACTCAAGGCTCTTTATTTTGGCGGTGTATATGATACCTGGGCCCCTGGGGGGGGAGATGTAAGAAAAATTACCAATTTGACCCTTAGCCCCAGTGTTATATTTGGTTATTTACTAAAATCCCCTTTTGGGGGAGAAGGGTGGATTGTTAGTGTGGATGATTTAGAAGATATAATTGGTGGGCATATATGGTTGGGCTTCATTTGTGTATTTGGCGGAATTTGGCATATCTTAACCAAACCCTTCGCATGGGCTCGCCGTGCGTTTGTATGGTCTGGGGAAGCTTACCTGTCTTATAGTTTAGCTGCTTTATCTCTCTTTGGTTTTATCGCTTGTTGTTTTGTATGGTTCAATAATACGGCTTATCCGAGTGAGTTTTATGGACCCACCGGGCCAGAAGCTTCTCAAGCTCAAGCATTTACTTTTCTAGTTAGAGACCAGCGTCTTGGAGCTAATGTCGGATCCGCTCAAGGACCCACAGGTTTAGGTAAATATCTAATGCGTTCGCCAACTGGGGAGGTTATCTTTGGAGGGGAAACTATGCGTTTTTGGGACCTTCGCGCTCCATGGTTAGAACCTCTAAGGGGCCCCAACGGTTTGGACTTGAGTAGGTTGAAAAAAGACATACAACCTTGGCAAGAACGACGTTCAGCAGAATATATGACCCACGCGCCTTTAGGCTCTTTAAATTCTGTGGGTGGCGTAGCTACCGAGATCAATGCAGTTAATTATGTCTCTCCTAGAAGTTGGTTATCGACTTCTCATTTTGTTCTAGGATTCTTCTTTTTTGTGGGCCATTTGTGGCATGCAGGAAGAGCCCGAGCTGCTGCAGCAGGTTTTGAAAAGGGAATCGATCGTGATTTGGAACCTGTTCTTTACATGAACCCTCTTAACTAAGATTTTCTTATTTATACCTGTTCTAATGTTTTCTTTTTTTTCTGTTCTGGCTCGGTTATTCCATCTAGCCGAGCCATTCATTCCTTTTTATGAAAGAAAGATAAGGGACAGAATAAAGAAAAAAAAATTAAAGAAACAAACATATTCAATAAGCAAAAGGAGAGAGAGGGATTCGAACCCTCGATAGTTCCTAGAACTATACCGGTTTTCAAGACCGGAGCTATCAACCACTCAGCCATCTCTCCACAACCTAATCCCTATTTTACTCCTACAAATAGAACATAGCCATATAAAAAGCTCTACTAACCTATAGAAAGATCTCAGATTCAAGTCCCTTTTCGACATATCTCTGTATACTGTATACACGGATACATGATCCGCTATACCCGCTTGTGAAATTTGTGAAATAAAGACTAAACCCCCTCTCCTCACCCCCATATCCAAATAAAAAAAAGCGGTAAGTAAAAATAAGTTTTAATTAAAGAGAAGAATCAATGGATTCATGATTAAACCCCTCCTACTTCTTGTATTTTTTTACAATTTTGGTTAAGTGAGGGATCAAATATGTAGTCAACTTTATTTGATGGTAGCTTGGAGGATTAGAAATATGACTATTGCTTTCCAATTAGCTGTTTTTGCATTAATTGCGACTTCCTCAGTCTTAGTAATTAGTGTACCCCTTGTATTTGCTTCTCCTGATGGTTGGTCAAATAATAAAAACGTTGTATTTTCCGGTACATCATTATGGATTGGACTAGTCTTTCTCGTAGCTATTCTTAATTCTCTCATTTCTTAAATTTGTTTAGTATTTAGTAGGCAGGTACAAAAAAAATAAAAAGGGCATTTCTTCGAAAACATTCGAATAGTGAGACGCATTAAAATTAAAACGCAATTTGCGTTCCGAATTGCTACCTCTTCTCTTTCAGTATTATGAAATTCCATTCCTATTAGAATATTCATTTTAGAATATTCATTGACAGACAATAAAAAAAAGGAAAACTCTAATATAATAGAAAATGAAACGAAACGGTCGACCCAGACATAGACGGTCGACCCAAGCGGATATACGCTATAAAATATATAGCGTAGCGAGCGTAGTTCAATGGTAAAACATCTCCTTGCCAAGGAGAAGATACGGGTTCGATTCCCGCCGCTCGCCCCCTTAATTTAGTAAGGTACTATTACCGTATCCCTTACTATACTTATCCTTCCTTTGCATCCCACTCAAAAAAAGGGGTACGCTACGGAGCCAGAAAGGGCTCCGTAAATCGGGTATTCACTGAGACAAAGAACTCGCAAACTTCTTTTAAAGGGAAGGGAGAAGTAGACTGTGCCTTTCTTTCATTTCATTTTTCTTTTACGCGGAGTCGGGAGGAGGCTTGCGCGTTCTGAGGGCAAGTGCCTTCGCAAACTGCTCAATTTTTCCCTCTAGGGCCGGGAACTAATGAATAAAAAAAGTTGGATACCACCCAACCCTCTACCATACATATCTAGAGAAATAGAAGAGTCCTTTTATACAGACTGCTAAGTGCGGAGACGGGAATCGAACCCGTGACCTCAAGGTTATGAGCCTCGTGAGCTACCAAACTGCTCTACTCCGCTCTAGAGTACCAAAAACTGGTTGACAAAGAAGGTTGAATACAGGCCTTTACCTTGTCTAGACAAAAAGAATACTCCTTTTATTTTTATAGAGATAGAGAATGGAGCGGGTAGCGGGAATCGAACCCGCATCGTTAGCTTGGAAGGCTAGGGGTTATAGTCGACGTTGGTTTATTATTTTTAACGTCTCTAATTCAAAACCGAACATGAAATTTTGATTTCATTCGGCTCCTTTATGGATATTCTCACCACTTAACATCTATGTCAGCTTTTCTATTTGAATGGAACCAAAGCTCTCCGCTTTCTAGATGATCCTTATAGAGTAGGAAATAGAACTTCGATCTAAATCCATCTAATCTACTTACTTCGTTCCCTAATTTCATTCAAGAGATCCTCGAGGAAAAGAATTTGGTTTCCACCGAGCTGAAACAATATGCTGATGGTTCTAGTAAACCAAAACTATCGTTTTTTAGCTATTTGGCTTCCTTATTCCTTTTTTAACAAAAGAAGATTTAGTTACGATTGGAAATAAACTTTTTAGTATCTTCATCCATAGATCCTTTACTCATATTTAAAAAATGGGAATAATTACTCCAATGCAAAATTATGCTTCGCGACTCTGTACTCCTAATCTAATTTGTATTTTGGATGCAATTTCAATTAGTCTTTGGATACAAATCGCGAGAATTTATATTCTTCCTCAATATGCTATTGAGAGGAAAAGGATTAAATCCTTTATAAGAACTAAAGTTTTCATCGGAATATAAAAAACTTAAAGATGCCTTTAAGTATCTCATTTCAAATTCCGTTATTAATAGAACGAATCACACTTTTACCACTAAACTATACCCGCTACATGTAGATTATGATATAAATAGTACCCTTTGTCAAGGATATCCATTGGATGGAGAAGGAGGCTAATTCCCCCTTATTGAATCAGATGGAGAAAGTTCATGACGCTGAACGGTTGGTACTTCTATTTTGATCGCTGGCCTTTACTTTAGGATTTAGATAGCCACTCTCGTCTGTAAAATACATTCCATCTCTTCTTAACCAAGCCAATAGCGTCTGAACCAAATGTATGTATTTCGATTAGGATCCTATCCTATTCTACGGTTATAACTACAATGATCATTATTTACTTTGCGAGACGGAATAGTTTTATTATTCCTACAATATACACTAGGGGATAAGACTGTCCCTATAAATTCCTTTTTTCCTTTTCTTTTTTGTTCAATTCTAAACAAAAAAATTATGGAAGATGTTTCCTTCCCCCACTTATCATTAAGTCCGAGCCGTAGAGAAAGAGTGAGATGCTTTTTTAAAATTCATCATAGACTTTCCTTCCCTATGGCTTGATAGAAGTAAGAAACAAAGAGTCATCAGTTAAAGAAAAAACGGACAAGACCGACAGATTTACCTGATGTAAAGAAGATCCTAAAAGTCTCTGCTTAGTCGATTCTCTCCATTTACCACTTTCCTCTCTCTCCTTTTTTCCACTCACTCAATTCTATTTTATTAGATTCTTGTTTAAAAGAATAAAAATAGAACTAAGAACGCATAAAAAAGAACATAGAGTATCAAGACCATTACCAAATGTTCCTTCCACGAATCATATTGGGTAATTTAATTCTTAGGGTTCCAGAATCCGCCTATTTTACTAGTCTTCGGAAACAGAAAACCCTGAACCAGGAAGAGTTAAGTTATGTAGGGTATGGCTTTTTTTTATTGTGTCCACTCTTTCTTCACGTATTTTATTATATAAAAAAACCTCTATTTTAGTTTTGTGCAAGTTATAAGAGAGAATAGGAAATATTTTCTTATTTCTTATTTTTCTTAATTTTCTCAATATTTTGAGCTCGCAAGATTTTGAACCTCGCCATGACTAAACTTCTATATTTCTATATATCGATATATACATATATAATCTCTACATAATATCTCTCTCTATACATATAATATGTACATTATGCAGTAGACCCATAATGGGAAATCAAAGTGTCAAATTTTTGAATTAAATAAAAAGCCCTTTTAACTCAGTGGTAGAGTAATGCCATGGTAAGGCATAAGTCATCGGTTCAAATCCGATAAAGGGCTTTTAAAATTAGTGGTAGAGTAATGCCGTGCTAAGACGTAAGTCATCGGTTCGAATCTGATGGAATACTTTTCTACTAAAATTCATTCACTTTTTTCTTTGTTTTTGAAACTTTCTCTATTTTTTATAGAATTTTATGACTTAGTGCGGGATGTATGCATTTTTGGTCTGAACACTAAATAAAGCACCAAATGTAAATTCCAAAAAAGAAATGAAATTGGACTATTTTTCATCTTAGATCAATCAAATAACTACCTGTACTGAACTAATATGGATAGAGAATCCCTATTTAGTAATCCATTCTTATTCTATACCCTTTTAATGAATTTCCCTAATAAAGTAGGGGATGATCCATGAATTAATCTAATCAGCAACTAAAAAAACTCCTAGATGAAAACATAACAGAAAAGTAGGAAAAACTCTTTACTTTGGATCTAGTTATACTTTTCGAGTATATTGACAATTCCAAAAAACTGCTCATACTATGATTATAGTATAATCACGAGCGGTTGTATATAGCCTTATCGTCTAGTGATGCCCCTATCGTCTAGTGGTTCAGGACATCTCTCTTTCAAGGAGGCAGCGGGGATTCGACTTCCCCTGGGGGTAGGGAGTATTTTGAAAGGAGGTTAATCATAGATTATAAAAAAACCTAGAATAAATTCTTCCTGGGTCGATGCCCGAGCGGTTAATGGGGACGGACTGTAAATTCGTTGACAATATGTCTACGCTGGTTCAAATCCAGCTCGGCCCAAAAATCTAGGACTTCGTGAATATGAACTAAATCCTTTTATTTTTCTTCCATAAAATAAAATGTCTGATATGATCTATAGAAAAAAAAGATAAAGAAAAAAGGCAGAAATTTTATTTATAACCCATATCTCTCTCATTCCTTTCTTACAAACAAAAGAGTTTTTCTTATTGAAGGGTGGATTATTATCCATTTTTAGTGATAAAAAAGTACGACATACTAGGTATGTCGCTCTCACTATACCCACATATAATATGTAGGTATGTAGCATATGAATGGTTCTATTTAAGAATAAATAGGTATGCCATACATCCCGCGGGGATTGTAGTTCAATTGGTCAGAGCACCGCCCTGTCAAGGCGGAAGCTGCGGGTTCGAGCCCCGTCAGTCCCGAACTAGGGTTTAATGAAATGAATGGATAAATTCATATTTCCCTTTTCCATGAAAAAAAGGGGAGGAAGCAAGATCAAATACCCATAGCCATAAGGCACCCTTACTTCGCTTTTTTATTTTGCATCTCTCATTAAAGAGGGAGGGGAAGCATATAGGCATTTTTTTTTTCACTACTCCCGATCGATAAAGAAAGACACACATATGATATAGAATACCGCTATTTTATCGGAATCCATACATAAATAGTATTCCCTTTTTATTTAAGATCTCTTTTACCCATGTCAGTTCTACTGCTTATTTGGATGTCCATGTGACCCATATAAAGTTGGTCATATAATACATACATACATAATTGTATGTATAACTATAATAAAAAGGAAGGGAAATTGGATAAGATTAAGAAAGATCATGGGTTAGAGGTATAGAAAAGAAAAAGGAGAAAAGGATTAAAAAAAGAAAAGAGGGAATTCCTAATCCAATCAAAAAAACCATTTTGGTCTTAGTATGGATAAAGGGTCTTCCTATGTTATAGTATTCCCCTCTCAACTATGAATTGATTTGATAGATCCGATATTCATAATATTGAATTGATTCAGTATTATCAGACTGCAAGCTCTACCCTTGAATTTACAGGATACCCCTTTTTCCTCCCCATGGGATTATATCCCCAGTTATTGTGAAAATAAAAAATAAAGAGGTTATGGAAGTCAATATTCTCGCATTTATTGCTACTGCACTGTTCATTCTAGTTCCTACTGCTTTTTTACTTATTATTTATGTAAAAACAGTCAGCCAAAATGATTAGTTGGAATTCCAATTAATCATTGAAGAAATGCAAAAGGGATTAAATAAAAAAAATCCAAGTCTTAAATGAAAGGATCTGGTTGGAATCTTAAAGTGTGGTAGAAAGAACTACATATAGTTTTTTCTACGACACTTTAGAGTCTTTCTATTATATTATCGGAGTGAAACAAAACAAAAAAAAAGATTAAAGAATAACGTTTGACAAAATAATTAATGCAAAACGATCAATTAAAGAAAAGAGTTGATACAACAATTTGATTATTCAATCAATTAGTAGTATCCCTAGAGTCCACTCCTCCCCCATACTACTAGTGAAAGAGAGAATGTAAAGACTACCATTAAAGCAGCCCAAGCGAGACTTACTATATCCATCTAAATTATGTCTCCTATTTCTATAAAGGAATTATTCTACTATTGATCAATAATCATAGTGGAATCAAGGGTACAGAGTCAAAAAGGGATTCTACGCTAAAGCTACGGATCAATCAGTTCAAGGAATTTACTCCTAACAAATTCTTATTCTTATAGGAATTCCAGTAGAATTAGAGAGCATTAAGTATAAATATGATACATAGCATAGCCCTTTTACTTAAAAAAGAGTACGGGAATGATGTCCTAAATACTGAATAGAAGAAGCGGGAATAGGAAGATTTTTGATTCCTTTTGTTACTCTATTTTTTTTATAAGCAAAGGACACCCGCGTATAGCATAAAATTATGGACAAATAAATATTTTTTGGATACCTACCTTACCTATATTTATTTTTGACCTAAACCCTACAGCCCTGCTTTCTATCATTCTATGAAAGAATGAAGAAACTTTATCCACAACTCCTAAATTAACTTAGGATCGGCCTATTTAATCTGATTCTCGCTAGAATAAGTAGTCCTTACTTTAAAGTGTATGTAGATAAAATAAGATGTACGATAATGTATGATAATTAGGAAGTCTTGATATTCCTTCGTGGAACCCCTTCTTCAATCTTAAATTGAAAAAAAAAATAAGGAATGCCCCGTAGGAACCTTTCTTTGGATACCAAGATTTCTGACATCTTATCCTCGTAGTTTAAAATTCTCAAATCGAATCAATATCCCTATTGGTAACCCTTTTTTTTTGGCCACTACCGCCAAAGCAAACCCTAGTTTGAGGATAGAACTATGCTATGGTTTGGTATGGATTCTAAAAACAGAGTATCAGCAGGCCTAGTTACTCTCTTGCCCAAACTTATGCGGAGTACAAATTTATCGAGTTCGATCAGTACTATAAAACCCAAGTATTTTATTGATCAGGCGGCACCCAGATTTGAACTGGGGATAAAGGATTTGCAGTCCCCTGCCTTACCGCTTGGCCATGCCGCCAAAAAATCCGAGCGAAAATCGAGAAAAGAGCAACTATTCATGCACGTTTTCTTACGAAAACCCCCTTTTTTATTTGGAATATAATTCCCCTTACTTTTTCCAATCTTTTTAAAAAAATTTATTCCTGCTTTTTTTGATCCTGTTTCTATTATTCTCTTCGATAGATTCTATCTTAAAACGGATACTGCTAATACAATAAAACTTTCTGTTTCTTTCTATTAAGATGGAAAAGGAGAATAAAGTGGATTTCTAGTCACAGGCTGCAAAATTCAGAACGAATTGGAACCGTTAACTAGAATTCTCTCTCTTTTTTTTTTTTGCAGTAGTGAACGACTCTTAAATAGGTATTCTCTCCCCTTTCTTTTTAATGGCATAATAAAATATTATGGCTTTATGCCTAATCCGTGTATAGGTAAACTGCAGGTCCGAACAGCATTATTATCCAAAGATCCCCCTTATGTACATATCTCTATGGGGAATCGTGCTTTAATTTTTCAAAGCATTAAATATCTTGAATAAAAAAGTGACTTACTTTATTTTGAATTAAAGTAAGCGTGCTATTCTAAATCGAAGTAAAGTCAAACTTTCTAGTGTATTTATTATATTATGGCTTTATTACATTAATAATAGAAAGGAGATAAAATGAGAAATCTTTGCCATCCAATCTGATTAGAATATCATGAAAGTATAAGTAGCAGAATTTTTTTCTAGGAATGTTTTATCAATTCATTTTCATTCCATTTGTACCCCTCCCCTGGAAAACTGGAACTTTCGTCAAAATAGTCTCTATTCATATGTATGAAATACATATATGAAATACGTGTGTGGAGTTCCCTAGAATTTCATGTGATTCAGTAAACAGAATATAGATTCCATGATTGCTAGATCAATCCATAGGGATTGATTAAGAGTGAGCTGATAATGGAATTTTTCTTTGATAAACAGGAAACTTAAGATTAAGATGCTCCGGAATGGAAACGAGGGAATGTCCACAATACCCGGATTTAGTCAGATCCAATTCGAGGGATTTTGTAGGTTCATTAATCAAGCCTTGGCAGAAGAACTTGACAAGTTTCCAACAATTAAAGACCCAGATCACGAAATTGCATTTCAATTATTTGCGAAAGGGTATCAATTGCTAGAACCCTCGATAAAAGAAAGGAATGCTGTGTATGAATCACTCACCTATTCTTCCGAATTATATGTATCCGCGAGATTAATTTTTGGTTTCGATGTGCAAAAGCAAACCATTTCTATTGGAAACATTCCTATAATGAATTCCTTAGGAACCTTTATTATAAATGGAATATACCGAATTGTGATCAATCAAATATTGCTAAGTCCTGGTATTTACTACCGTTCGGAATTAGACCATAAGGGAATTTCTATCTACACCGGAACTATAATATCAGATTGGGGAGGAAGATCGGAATTAGCAATTGATAAAAAAGAAAGGATATGGGCTCGCGTGAGTAGAAAACAAAAGATATCTATTCTAGTTCTATCATCAGCTATGGGTTCGAATCTAAGAGAAATTCTAGATAATGTTTCCTACCCTGAAATTTTTTTGTCTTTCCCGAATGCTAAGGAGAAGAAGAGGATTGAGTCAAAAGAAAAAGCTATTTTGGAGTTTTATCAACAATTTGCTTGCGTAGGTGGAGACCTGGTATTTTCGGAGTCCTTGTGTGAGGAATTACAAAAGAAATTTTTTCAACAAAAATGTGAATTAGGAAGGATTGGTCGACGAAATATGAATCGGAGACTTAATCTTGATATACCTCAGAACAATACATTTTTGTTACCACGAGATGTATTGGCCGCTACGGATCATTTGATTGGAATGAAATTTGGAACGGGTATACTTGACGATGACGATATGAATCACTTGAAAAATAAACGTATTCGTTCGGTTGCGGATCTGTTACAAGATCAATTCGGACTGGCTCTTGGTCGTTTACAACATGCAGTTCAAAAAACTATTCGTAGAGTATTCATACGTCAATCGAAACCGACCCCCCAAACTTTGGTAACTCCAACTTCAACTTCGATTTTATTAATAACTACTTATGAGACCTTTTTTGGTACATATCCGTTATCTCAAGTTTTTGATCAAACGAATCCATTGACACAAACTGTTCATGGGCGAAAAGTGAGTTGTTTAGGTCCTGGAGGGTTGACTGGGAGAACTGCAAGTTTTCGGAGCCGAGATATTCATCCGAGTCACTATGGGCGTATTTGTCCAATTGACACGTCCGAAGGAATCAATGTTGGACTTACTGGATCCTTAGCAATTCATGCGAGAATTGATCACTTGTGGGGATCCATAGAGAGTCCGTTTTATGAAATATCTGCTGAGAAAGAAAAAAAAAAAAAAGCGAGAGAGGTGGTTTATCTATCACCAAATAGAGATGAGTATTATATGATAGCAGCAGGAAATTCTTTGTCCTTGAATCAAGGTATTCAAGAGGAGCAGGTTGTTCCAGCTAGATACCGCCAAGAATTCCTGACTATTGCATGGGAACAGATTCATGTTAGAAGTATTTTTCCTTTCCAATATTTTTCTATTGGAGGTTCTCTCATTCCTTTTATTGAGCACAATGATGCGAATCGGGCTTTAATGAGTTCTAATATGCAGCGCCAAGCAGTTCCCCTTTCTCGGTCCGAAAAGTGCATTGTTGGAACTGGATTGGAACGCCAAACAGCTCTAGATTCGAGGGTTTCCGTTATAGCCGAACGCGAGGGAAAGATCGTTTCTACTGATAGTCATAAGATCCTTTTATCAAGTCGTGGGAAGACTATAAGTATTCCTTTAGTTAACCACCGTCGCTCGAACAAAAATACTTGTATGCACCAAAAACCCCGGGTTCCCCAGGGTAAATCCATTAAAAAGGGACAAATTTTAGCAGAGGGAGCTGCTACAGTTGGGGGGGAACTTGCTTTAGGAAAAAACGTATTAGTAGCTTATATGCCATGGGAAGGTTACAATTTTGAAGACGCAGTACTAATTTGCGAACGTTTGGTATATGAGGATATTTATACCTCTTTTCACATCCGGAAATATGAAATTCAGACGGATACGACAAGCCAAGGCTCTGCTGAAAAAATCACTAAAGAAATACCACATCTAGAAGAACATTTACTCCGCAATTTGGACAGAAATGGAGTTGTTAGGTTGGGATCCTGGGTAGAAACTGGTGATATTTTAGTAGGTAAATTAACGCCTCAGATAGCGAGTGAATCATCGTATATCGCGGAAGCTGGATTATTACGGGCCATCTTTGGCCTTGAGGTATCCACTTCAAAAGAAACTTCTCTCAAATTACCTATAGGTGGAAGAGGGCGCGTTATCGATGTGAAATGGATCCAGAGGGACCCCCTCGACATAACGGTTCGTGTATATATTTTACAGAAACGTGAAATCAAAGTTGGGGATAAAGTAGCCGGAAGACATGGGAATAAGGGAATCATTTCCAAAATTTTGCCTAGGCAAGATATGCCCTATTTGCAAGATGGAACACCTGTTGATATGGTCTTCAATCCCTTAGGAGTACCCTCCCGAATGAATGTGGGACAAATATTTGAAAGCTCGCTCGGATTAGCGGGGGATCTGCTAAAGAAACATTATAGAATAGCACCCTTTGATGAGAGATATGAGCAAGAGGCTTCAAGAAAACTTGTGTTTTCAGAATTATATGAAGCCAGTAAAGAAACAAAAAATCCATGGGTATTTGAACCCGAGTACCCGGGAAAAAGCAGAATATTTGATGGAAGAACAGGAGACCCCTTCGAACAACCTGTTCTAATAGGGAAGTCCTATATCTTAAAATTAATTCATCAAGTTGATGAGAAAATTCATGGGCGTTCTACTGGGCCCTACTCACTTGTTACACAACAACCCGTTAGAGGAAGAGCCAAGCAAGGGGGACAACGAGTAGGAGAAATGGAAGTTTGGGCTTTAGAAGGATTTGGTGTTGCTCATATTTTACAAGAGATACTTACTTATAAATCCGACCATCTTATAGCTCGCCAAGAAATACTTAATGCTACGATCTGGGGAAAACGAATACCTAATCACGAGGATCCTCCAGAATCTTTTCGAGTGCTCGTTCGAGAACTACGATCTTTGGCTCTAGAACTGAATCATTTCCTTGTATCTGAGAAGAACTTCCAGGTTAATAGGGAGGAAGTTTGATTTGATCGGAATAAATATAAATTCTTTTCTTATTTCTATTTTATGATTGACCAATATAAACATCAACAACTTCAAATTGGACTCGTTTCCCCTCAACAAATAAAGGCTTGGGCTAACAAAAACCTACCTAATGGAGAAGTCGTTGGCGAAGTCACAAGGCCCTCTACTTTTCATTATAAAACCGATAAACCAGAAAAAGATGGATTGTTTTGCGAAAGAATCTTTGGACCCATAAAAAGCGGAATTTGCGCTTGTGGCAATTCTCGAGCGAGCGGAGCTGAAAACGAAGACGAGAGATTTTGCCAAAAATGCGGGGTGGAATTTGTGGATTCTCGGATACGAAGATATCAAATGGGATACATCAAACTCGCATGTCCCGTGACTCATGTGTGGTATTTGAAAGGTCTTCCTAGTTATATCGCGAATCTTTTAGATAAACCTCTTAAGAAGTTGGAGGGCCTAGTATACGGCGATTTCTCTTTTGCTAGGCCCAGCACTAAAAAACCTACTTTTTTACGATTACGAGGTTTATTCGAAGAGGAAATTTCATCCTGTAACCACAGCATTTCTCCCTTTTTTTCTACCCCAGGCTTTGCAACATTTCGAAATCGGGAAATTGCGACAGGAGCAGGTGCTATTAGAGAACAATTAGCAGATTTGGATTTGCGAATTATTATAGAGAATTCCTTGGTCGAATGGAAGGAATTAGAAGACGAGGGGTATAGTGGAGATGAATGGGAAGATAGAAAAAGACGAATAAGAAAAGTTTTTTTGATTAGACGCATGCAATTGGCAAAACATTTTATTCAAACAAATGTGGAACCAGAATGGATGGTTTTGTGCTTATTACCCGTTCTTCCTCCCGAATTGAGACCCATTGTTTATAGGTCTGGAGATAAAGTAGTGACTTCGGACATTAATGAACTTTATAAGAGAGTTATCCGTCGGAACAACAACCTTGCCTATCTATTAAAAAGAAGTGAATTAGCGCCTGCAGATTTAGTAATGTGTCAGGAAAAATTGGTACAAGAAGCCGTGGATACACTTCTTGATAGTGGGTCCCGCGGGCAACCGATAAGGGATGGTCACAATAAAGTATACAAATCACTTTCAGATGTAATTGAAGGTAAAGAGGGAAGGTTTCGTGAGACTCTGCTTGGGAAACGGGTCGATTACTCGGGGCGTTCTGTCATTGTTGTGGGTCCTTCGCTTTCATTACATCAATGTGGATTACCTCTAGAGATAGCAATAAAGCTTTTTCAGCTATTTGTAATTCGCGATTTAATCACGAAACGCGCTACTTCTAATGTCAGGATTGCTAAAAGGAAAATTTGGGAAAAGGAACCCATTGTATGGGAAATACTTCAAGAAGTTATGCGGGGACATCCTGTACTGTTAAATAGAGCACCTACCCTGCATAGATTAGGCATACAGGCCTTTCAACCCACTTTAGTAGAGGGGCGTACTATTTCTTTACACCCATTAGTGTGTAAGGGTTTCAATGCGGACTTTGATGGGGATCAAATGGCTGTTCATCTACCTTTATCCTTGGAAGCTCAGGCGGAAGCCCGTTTACTTATGTTTTCTCATATGAATCTCTTATCTCCCGCTATTGGAGATCCTATTTGCGTACCAACCCAAGACATGCTTATCGGGCTTTATGTATTAACGATTGGAAACCGCCGAGGTATTTGTGCAAATAGATATAATAGTTGCGAAAACTATCCAAATAAAAAAGTCAATTACAATAATAATAATTCTAAGTATACGAAAGATAAAGAACCCCACTTTTCTAGTTCTTATGATGCACTGGGAGCTTATAGACAGAAACTAATCAGTTTAGACAGTCCCTTGTGGCTACGATGGAAACTGGATCAACGCGTCGTTGGGTCAAGAGAAGTTCCAATTGAAGTTCAATATGAATCTTTGGGGACTTATCATGAGATTTATGCCCACTATCTAATAGTGGGAAATAGAAAAAAAGAAATTCGTTCTATATACATTCGAACCACTCTTGGTCATATTTCTTTTTATAGAGAAATAGAGGAAGCCATACAAGGATTTAGTCAGGCCTATTCATACATTATCTAAACAAGGAAGTTAGATTCGGCGATGCCCCTCCCCTTTTGGGGGGCATTCCGATTTCCGTAGTATCATCATTTTTGCCACGCGAATGCAGATTGAGATTAAGTAAATGAAGTTAATTAAATTTTCGAATCACTGACTCAGGCCCATTGTCGAATCCTACTCAGCAATTGTCGAATCCTACTCAGCCGAAAAGGGGGTACTTATGTATGGCGGAACGGGCCAATCTGGTCTTTCATAATAAAGAGATAGACGGAACTGGTATGAAACGACTTATTAGCAGATTAATAGATCATTTCGGAATGGGATATACATCCCATATACTGGATCAACTAAAGACTCTGGGCTTCCATCAAGCCACTACTACATCGATTTCGTTAGGAATCGAGGATCTTTTAACAATACCCTCTAAGGGATGGTTAGTCCAAGACGCAGAGCAACAAAGTTTTCTTTTGGAGAAACACTATTATTATGGGGCTATACACGCGGTAGAAAAATTACGCCAATCCGTTGAGATATGGTATGCGACAAGTGAATATTTGAAACAAGAAATGAATTCGAATTTTCGGATAACGGATCCTTCTAATCCAGTCTATCTAATGTCTTTTTCAGGAGCCAGAGGAAACGCATCTCAGGTACACCAATTAGTAGGTATGAGAGGATTAATGGCAGACCCTCAAGGACAAATGATCGATTTACCTATTCAAAGCAATTTACGCGAGGGGCTTTCTTTGACAGAATATATAATTTCCTGCTATGGAGCCCGCAAAGGGGTTGTAGATACTGCTGTACGAACAGCAGATGCTGGATATCTTACACGTAGACTTGTTGAAGTAGTTCAACATATTCTTGTGCGTAGAAGAGATTGTGGTACTATCCGAGGTATTTCTGTTAGTCCTCAAAATGGGATGACGGAAAAACTTTTTGCCCAAACACTAATTGGTCGTGTATTAGCAGACGATATATATATCGGTTCACGATGCATTGCCGCTCGAAATCAAGATATCGGAATTGGATTAGTGAATCGATTCATAACTGCCTTTCGAGCACAACCATTTCGAGCACAACCAATATATATTAGAACCCCCTTTACCTGCCGAAGCACTTCTTGGATCTGTCAATTCTGTTATGGCCGGAGTCCTACTCATAGCGATCTCGTAGAATTGGGAGAAGCCGTAGGTGTTATTGCGGGTCAATCAATTGGGGAGCCCGGGACTCAACTAACATTAAGAACTTTTCATACTGGCGGAGTATTCACAGGGGGTACTGCCGACCTTGTACGATCCCCTTCGAATGGAAAAATCCAATTCACTGAAAATTTGGTTCACCCCACACGTACCCGCCATGGACAGCCTGCTTTTCTATGTTATATAGACTTGCATGTAACTATTCAGAGTCAGGATATTCTATATAGTGTGAGTATTCCCTCAAAAAGCTTGATTCTAGTGCAAAATAATCAATATGTAAAATCCGAACAAGTAATTGCGGAGATTCGTGCCGGAACGTCCACTTTACATTTTAAAGAAAGGGTACAAAAGCATATTTATTCCGAATCAGACGGCGAAATGCACTGGAGTACTGATGTTTACCATGCGCCCGAATATCAATATGGTAATCTTCGTCGATTACCAAAAACAAGCCATTTATGGATATTGTCAGTAAGTATATGCAGATCCAGTATAGTGTCTTTTTCACTCCACAAGGATCAAGATCAAATGAATACTTATGGTAAAAAAGATAGGGAAATTTTTGATTATTCAAGGTCGGATCGAATCGTGGCCAACGGCCATTGGAATTTGATCTATCCTTCTATTTTTCAAGATAATTCGGATTTGTTGGCAAAAAAGCGAAGAAATAGGTTCGTCATTCCATTACAATACCATCAAGAACAAGAGAAAGAACTAATATCCTGTTTGGGTATTTCTGTCGAAATCCCCTTTATGGGTGTTTTACGTAGAAATACTATTTTTGCTTATTTTGACGATCCACAATACAGAAAAGATAAAAAGGGTTCGGGAATTGTTAAATTTAGATATAGGACCCTAGAGGAAGAATATAGGACTCGAGAGGAAGACTTAGAAGACGAATATGAGACCCTAGAAGACGAATATAGGACCCGAGAAGGCGAATACAAATATGAAACCCTAGAAGACGAATACGGGAGTCCAGAGAACGAATATGGGAACCCAGAGAACGAATATAGGACTTTAGAGAAAGACTCAGAAGACGAATATGGAAGCCCAGAGAGCAAATATAGGACCCGAGAGGGCGAATATGGAACTCTAGAGGAAGACTCAGAAGATGAATATGGGAACCCCGGGGAAAGCTCAGAGGACAAATATGGGACTTTAGAGGAAGACTTAGAAGAAGACCCCGAGGACGAATACGATAGTCCAGAGGAAGATTCTATCTTAAAAAAAGAGGGTTTTATTGAGCATCGAGGAACAAAAGAATTTAGTCTAAAATACCAAAAAGAAGTGGATCGGTTTTTTTTCATTCTTCAAGAACTGCATATCTTGCCGAGATCTTCATACCTAAAGGTACTTGACAATAGTATTATTGGAGTGAATACACAACTCACAAAAAATACAAGAAGTCGACTAGGTGGACTGGTCCGAGTGAGGAGAAAAAAAAGCCATACAGAACTCAAAATATTTTCCGGAGATATTCATTTTCCTGAAGAGGCAGATAAGGTATTAGGTGGCTGTTTGATACCACCAGAAAGAAAAAAAAAATATTCTAAGGAATCAAAAAAAAAGAAAAATTGGGTCTATGTTCAACGAAAAAAAATTTTCAAGAGCAAGGAAAAGTATTTTGTTTTCGTTCGCCCTGCAGTCGCATATGAAATGGACGAAAGGAGAAATTTAGCAACACTTTTCCCACAAGATCTCTTGGAAGAAGAAGATAATCTCCAACTTCGACTTGTCAATTTTATTTCTCATGAAAATAGCAAGTTAACTCAAAGAATTTATCACACAAACAGTCAATTTGTTAGAACTTGCTTAGTAGTGAATTGGGAACAAGAAGAAAAAGAGAAGGCTGGTGCTTCCCTTGTTGAGGTAAGAGCAAATGACCTTATTCGCGATTTCCTAAGAATTGAGTTAGTCAAGTCCACTATTTCATATACACGAAAAAGGTATGATAGGACAAGTGCAGGACCGATTCCCCATAATAGGTTAGATCGCACCAATATCAATTCCTTTTATTCCAAGGCGAAGATTGAATCACTTAGCCAACATCAAGAAGCTATTGGCACATTGTTGAATCGAAATAAAGAATACCAACCTTTGATGATTTTGTCGGCATCCAACTGTTCTCGAATTGGTTTATTCAAGAATTTAAAACACCCCAATGCGATAAAAGAATTGAATCCTAGAATTCCTATTCAAGAAATTTTTGGGCCCTTAGGCGTTATTGTACCTAGTATATCGAATTTTTCTTCATCTTACTATTTACTAACGTATAATAAGATCCTGTTAAAAAAATATTTGTTCCTTGCCAATTTGAAACAAACCTTCCAAGTACTTCAAGGACTTAAATACTCTTTAATAGATGAAAATAAAAGGATTTCTAATTTCGATAGTAACATAATGTTGGATCCATTACTTTTGAATTGTCGCTTTGCCCATCATGATTCTTGGGAAGAGACATCAGCAATAATTCACCTTGGACAATTTATTTGTGAAAATGCATGTCTATTTAAATCGCACATAAAAAAATCTGGTCAAATTTTCATTGTTAATATGGATTCCTTTGTTATAAGAGCAGCTAAACCTTATTTGGCCACTACAGGAGCAACTGTTAATGGTCATTATGGAGAAATCCTTTACAAGGGGGATAGGTTAGTTACGTTTATATATGAAAAATCGAGATCTAGTGACATAACGCAAGGTCTTCCAAAAGTGGAACAAATCTTTGAAGCGCGTTCAATTGATTCATTATCCCCGAATCTCGAAAGGAGAATTGAGGATTGGAATGAGCGTATACCAAGAATTCTTGGGGTCCCATGGGGATTCTTGATTGGAGCTGAGCTAACCATAGCCCAAAGTCGTATCTCTTTGGTTAATAAAATCCAAAAGGTTTATCGATCCCAAGGGGTACAAATTCATAATAGACATATAGAGATTATTATACGCCAAGTAACATCAAAAGTGCGGGTTTCTGAAGATGGAATGTCTAATGTTTTTTCACCTGGGGAATTAATCGGACTATTGCGAGCGGAACGAGCAGGGCGAGCTTTGGATGAATCGATCTATTATCGGGCAATCTTATTGGGAATAACAAGGGCTTCCCTGAATACCCAAAGTTTCATATCTGAAGCAAGTTTTCAAGAAACTGCTCGAGTTTTAGCAAAAGCTGCCCTACGAGGTCGTATTGATTGGTTGAAAGGGTTGAAAGAAAACGTAGTTCTGGGGGGGATTATACCTGTTGGTACCGGATTCCTAAAATTTGTGCATCGTTCCCCACAAGACAAGAACCTTTATTTCGAAATTCAAAAACAAAATCTATTCGCGTCGGAAATGAGAGATTTTTTATTTCTCCATACAGAATTAGTTTCTTCAGATTCTGACGTAACAAACAATTTCTATGAGATATCAGAACCCCCATTTACCCCCATTTATACGATTTAAGGATACATAAAGCAGATTTTTTTACTTTACTAGACTTTTGAACTTTAGAACACTAAGAGGTCAAATTTTATATTTTTATTTAAAATTTTAAAATAAGTAAAAGAAGTCGGTTAATACATTTAAGGTTATGTTTATACAATGTATCAATGGCCAACTCTCAGTAGAAGGGAAGGTTCCTTCGGAACAATTATTATTTATTTCAAGCTATTTCGGATCTTTCTTAATCTTCAAAAAGAATAAAATTCCGTAATGGAATGGTAGGATGAAAAAAAAAAGAAACAATCAAAAGGAAGTGTGGAAAAAATGACAAGAAGATATTGGAACATCAATTTGAAAGAGATGATAGAAGCAGGAGTTCATTTTGGTCATGGTATTAAGAAATGGAATCCTAAAATGGCCCCTTACATTTCGGCAAAGCGTAAAGGTACTCATATTATAAATCTCGCTAGAACGGCTCGTTTTTTATCAGAAGGTTGTGATTTAGTTTTTGATGCAGCAAGTCAGGGAAAAAGTTTCTTAATTGTTGGCACAAAAAAAAGAGCAACGGATTTAGTAGCATCAGCTGCAATAAGGGCTCGTTGTCATTATGTTAATAAAAAGTGGTTCAGTGGTATGTTAACTAATTGGTCGATTACGAAAACTAGACTTTCTCAATTTAGAGATTTAAGAGCAGAAGAAAAAATGGGAAAATTCCAACATCTCCCAAAAAGAGATGTGGCAATCTTGAAGAGAAAATTATCCACTTTGCAAAGATATCTCGGCGGGATCAAATATATGACGAGATTGCCAGACATTGTGATCGTCCTCGATCAGCAAAAAGAGTATATAGCTCTTCGGGAGTGTGCCATTTTGGGGATTCCTACTATTTCTTTAGTCGATACAAATTGCGACCCGGATCTCGCGAATATATCGATTCCAGCCAACGACGACACTATGACTTCAATTCGATTGATTCTTAACAAATTAGTATTTGCAATTTGTGAAGGGCGTTCTGTCTATATAAGAAATCGTTGATTAAGAAGAATAGTGAATTCTTGGGCAACTGCGTAGATTTATGGAATCACTTACTATTCTTTTTCGTTTTGCATAGAAAAAAGAAGGGGAATATTGATATATATTAGAGGGTATTGATATATATTATGATCTGATGTGCTTTCTTGGTATCCTAAATATAAGATTAATACTTCAAGTTGCTGAGTTGAGAAAGAGATGGTTGAATCAAAAGAATTCCTTTTTTGAAGTTCAATTTTTATCAGAGGACAATATGAATATTATACCTTGTTCCATTAAAACACTCAAGGGGTTATACGATATATCGGGTGTAGAAGTAGGCCAACACTTCTATTGGCAAATAGGAGGTTTCCAAATTCATGCCCAAGTACTCATCACTTCTTGGGTCGTAATTACTATCTTGTTAGGTTCAGTTGTCATAGCTGTTCGGAATCCACAAACCATCCCGACCGACGGTCAGAATTTCTTTGAATATGTCCTTGAGTTTATTCGAGACTTGAGCAAAACTCAGATTGGAGAAGAATATGGTCCCTGGGTTCCCTTTATTGGGACTATGTTCCTTTTTATTTTTGTTTCGAATTGGTCGGGTGCTCTTTTACCTTGGAAAATTATAGAGTTACCCCATGGGGAATTAGCAGCGCCCACGAATGATATAAATACTACTGTTGCTTTAGCTTTACTCACGTCAGCAGCATATTTTTATGCGGGTCTTAGCAAAAAAGGATTGAGCTATTTCGAGAAATATATTAAACCAACCCCAATCCTTTTACCAATTAACATCCTAGAGGATTTCACAAAACCATTATCGCTTAGCTTTCGACTTTTCGGGAATATATTAGCGGATGAATTAGTCGTTGTTGTTCTTGTTTCTTTAGTCCCCTTAGTAGTCCCTATACCTGTCATGTTTCTTGGATTATTTACAAGCGGTATTCAAGCTCTTATTTTTGCAACATTAGCCGCAGCCTATATAGGTGAATCCATGGAGGGTCATCATTGAATTGACTAGTTTTGGAAATAGTATTTTTTTTTTTCAGCTTAGCTCAATTCATGCGTGGTTCCAGATAATCCGCTTGGTTGCAAAAAAAATAGTTAGAAATGCGTATGAATATACAACCTAGAGTTGTAGGAGAGAAAATAGACTATAACTATATTATGGAATTGTCAAAGTATAGATGCAGTAAAGAGGGAGGGTGGAGTCAGACTGGATCTATACTATATATCCTTAATGTCTAGAAGTGGAGTGGAGTCACCTTTTATACGGTTTTCTGCGTTAAGCAATGATTTTAGAATCCAATTCAATAGAAAATGAGAAAATACGCAAACAAAATAGAAGAAACAAATGTATATAGGGTATTATATATTCCTAGGTTAGATTCATTATCTAATCCGAGATATGGAATTCCCTTCTATGTAGTTCGGACAATTTACATTATAATTTCAATTTGTACTTTTTTAGTTACTTCTCCTCAATAGAGATAGAGCTTAGAAGTAAGAATTTCTTGGTTGATTGTATCCTTAACCATTTTTTTTTTTGACACGAGGAACTCACCATGAATCCACTAATTGCTGCTGCTTCTGTTATTGCTGCTGGATTGGCCGTAGGGCTTGCTTCTATTGGGCCTGGAGTTGGTCAAGGTACTGCTGCAGGACAAGCTGTAGAAGGTATTGCGAGACAGCCAGAAGCAGAAGGTAAAATACGAGGCACTTTATTGCTTAGTCTAGCTTTTATGGAAGCTTTAACAATTTATGGACTAGTTGTGGCACTAGCGCTTTTATTTGCGAACCCTTTTGTTTAATCCTAACAAATAAAATAAGTTCTTTCGATTAGATACCTTTTTTCTTTTTTTAGTTAAATGGGTATTTGCTTCTGCAATTCCAATTATATCAATACTTTACTTTATTTTATTTACTCCTATTTATTACTGCTGGAATTAGCTATTTATCGGGACAGACAATATCCCACCCCAGGAAGGGCTGAGTTGAGTATGATTAATTTAGAAGATATGCTCCCCTTCTTCCTTCCCGTCCTTAGTTTAGGAAAGTGGAAAGTTTTTTTCCTTTTATTTTAGGAATTTTGGGAACAGAACATTTCAACAAAGGAGGTCTTTCACAGGTCAAAGAAGACCTAAGACTTAATCTAAAAGAAATTACTAGATTGAATCTATTTGCATTAAAAAAACCGATCAAAAAACGGCGAGCGAAGTAAGTGATCGAAAAACTTTGTTCTTTGTTTGTCCTATCTATAAGAGGAGAGCATATGAAAAATGTAACCCATTCTTTCGTTTTTTTAGCTCACTGGCCATCCGCTGGCAGTTTCGGGCTTAATACCGATATTTTAGCAACAAATCTAATAAATCTAACTGTAGTGGTTGGTGTTTTGATTTTTTTTGGAAAGGGAGTGTGTGCGAGTTGTCTATTTCAAGAATAGATTGGATCTATCCGGCTGCACTTTAGAATATTTTTTAGTATTTTTCGGATAAATAAGAAAAGGGTGCACG